CAAATTCATTTGTTTTTCATTAACAAAAATTTTCGTTTCTATTCAAATTAGATATTGTGGGAGACCCTACCTAATAGGGTTAGGGTCTTTCAGGGTCAAAAATGAGGAACTGGGGGTAAGCCGGATTTAGGGCGACTATCCAAGAATTTCAGTGTCCGAATCGAGGGTTCATACTCTAAAACTTATCTGATTTTATCAATTGTTAGAATTTTTTTTCGAAGAAATCATGCATTTTCTAGGATATTAATTATTTAGTAAGGATCTCATCGAAAACTTACAGCAGCTTGCCAAACAAAAGCTAAGAGAAAAAAAAGCACAGGTATGACTGGCATAACATCTACGATTGGATTCAAAAAAGCATAGGCTTCGGGCAATTTGCCGAAGAAAAAACTACTCGAATAAAGGTCAGAATTAATACAGATGAAATTAACGATATTAAGCATAACAGGCATTTTGTTCTTGGAGATAATTCCATTTTGATTGAGTTTTTGATATAAGGAAAAAGGAAGAAAGTAAGTAAGGTAGACAGAAAATCCTTCTTTTTCTTTGAACCCACTCAATCAAAAATCCTCCAATTCTCAAAGGAGAATAGAAGAAATCATACTTTCATACAATATGTTAATTGAATTCTATGTAATGATCAATAAATTCAGTTCAATTCTAGATCTATATGTATCAAAATCCTAGTACCAATTTATTCTATAGATAGATAGATATTTGGACTGGAGTTGACAAACAACCAATAACAATACTATTGTTTTTTCGTGTAGATTAGAAATTGAAATGGGGCGTGGCCAAGCGGTAAGGCAACGGGTTTTGGTCCCGATATTCGAAGGTTCGAATCCTTCCGTCCCAGCCCCTATCCATTTTTTTATGCTCCATTATTCTGATAGAAAAAGTAGGGGAGTGGGTAGGAGTTAATCCATATTAATTTAAATATATGTGTCTGTTCGAATCTCATTAACAAATGATCAAGTTCCATAACATATTTCTATATGATATGGAGCCAATGTTTTTTCTTTGAATCTCATTTTATTTAGGTATTTCGTGTTTGGCTCTAATGAAAAATAGGAAATCATTTAATCTATCCTATTGAGTCACTTGAAGATGCAGGTTCAAAAAGTGAGTTCTTTATATATTTATATTTCTTTCTATTATCTATAGATTCTTTATGTATGTTAAAGATGCTGTCTTGCTAAGACTTTTTCAGAAAAATAGTTCTATATATCTCTATATATCATATAGAGAAGAAGAAGTCTAGATTACGATGTCTATGGACAGCTGAACCAATGACTATTCATGATTCCATAATTGAATCAATTCCATACCGGTTCCAAATTAGAGGAATATTATGGTAAAACTTCGTTTGAAACGATGTGGTAGAAAGCAACGTGCGACTTGAAGGACACGATCCGTTGTGGATTTTTACATCCACTATTTTCGATTTATCTAGGAATGAGGGTGCTCTTGGCTCGACATTGTTTGTTCTGTTCCACTCGAACCCTTCGTTTTTTGTTGGGTTGAAAATAGTCCACGATGGAGCTCGAGTAGAAAGGATTAATTCATTTCTCGGGGGCAAGGATCTAGGGTTAATGCCAATTAATCAATTGGAACAACTTCGTAAATGTATCTTCCATATATAGAAATCGAAAGGATCCAATTCGAGCAAGTTTCCAATTCAAAAGCAAAACTTGTTGGAATTGATCAAACTTTTTTCGATTCAAAGTGTATCATGCGGGAATCAACTGTCCATAGGATTCTTTGCTAGAAAGAAATCAAAAAGGGTATGTTGCTGCCATTTTGAAAGGATTAAGAAGCACCGAAGTAATGTCTAAACCCACTGATTTAAAATAAGGATAAAGGATCTAAGAACAAGGAAACACCATTTTAATTGTCTCGATAGTCTCAATAACTGGATCAGACTAAAGAATCCAAATAGAATTTAAACGAGACAAACAAAAGGGAGTAAAGACCACTCAATAAATGAAATTGACTAAAGATTTTTCCTTTGAGCTATTTGAGAGTTATCCAACTTGAGTTATGAGTACGAATGGTTTCTTTTTCATTTTCAGTAAGACAAAAAAAAGACTGAAATCATAGTCTAATTGATGGCCCATTTGTCATTTAATTTCTTAGAATTGCATACATAGACAAACCTTTGAATCAAATCATTTTTTCTCGAGCCGTACGAGGAGAAAACTTCCTATACGGTTCTAGGGGGGGTATTGTTCATCTATATCTATCCCAATGAGCCGTCTATCAAATCGTTGCAACTGATGTTCGATCCCGAAGAGAAGGAAAAGATCTTAGAAAAGTGGGCTTTTATGATCCAATAAAGAATCAAACTTATTTAAATGTTCCTGTTATTCTATATTTCCTTGAAAAAGGTGCTCAACCCACAGAAACTGTTCAGAATCTTTTAAAGAAAGCGGAAGTTTTTAAGGAGCTTCCGTTTAATCAAATGAAATTCAATTAAAGAAAAAAGAAATACCTAAGGGGG